CATATATCGGGAAAAGGAATGATCCATCATCCGAAAAAAACGAGGGATCCGATCATACCAATATAAATCCTTTTTATTCCATTTATTCAAAGACAAAACTTCAACAAGCATTTAACCAAAATCAAGGAACTGTCCGTACCTTGTTGGATATGGATATAAACAAAGAATGTCAATTTTTTATAATTTTGTCATCATCCCATTGTTTTCGAATAGGTCCATTCACATTCAAGGGTGTAAAATATCACAAAGAATCAATTAAAAAAGATTCCTTAATTCCAATTAGGAATTCATTGGGTTCTTTAGGAACAGCCCTTCCAATTGCGAATTTTTTTTCATTTTACCATTTAATAACTCATAATCAAATCGTGGTAACTAATTATTTGCAACTTGACAATTTAAAACAAACCTTTCAACTACTTAAATTTCAATATTATTTAATGGATGAAAATGGAAGAATTTATAATCCCGATCCATGGAGTAACATCATTTTGAATCCATTCAAATTGAATTGGTATTTTCTTCATTATAATTTTTGTGAAGAGACATCCACAAAATTTTATCTTGGACAGTTTGTTTGTGAAAATGTCTGTATAACCAAAAACAGACCGCACTTTAAATCGGGTCAAGTTTTAATTGTTCAATTTGACTCCGTAGTAATAAGATCGGCTAAGCCCTATTTGGCTACTCCAGGAGCAACAGTTCATGGTCATTATGGGAAAATCATTTATGAGGGGGATACATTAATTACATTTATATATGAAAAATCGAGGTCTGGTGACATAACACAAGGTCTTCCAAAAGTGGAACAAGTCTTAGAAGTTCGTTCGATTGAGTCAATATCGATGAATCTAGAAAAGAGAATTTATGGTTGGAACGAACGTATAACAAGAATTCTTGGAATTCCTTGGGGATTCTTGATTGGGGCTGAGCTAACTATAGCCCAAAGTCGTATCTCTTTGGTTAACAAGATCCAAAGGGTTTATCGATCACAGGGGGTGCAGATCCATAATAGGCATATAGAAATTATTGTACGTCAAATAACATCAAAAGTCTTGGTTTCAGAAGATGGAATGTCTAATGTTTTTTTGCCTGGAGAACTAGTTGGATTGTTTCGGGCGGAACGAACGGGACGCGCTTTGGAAGAAGCGATATGTTACCGAGCTACCTTATTGGGAATAACGAGAGCATCCCTGAATACTCAAAGTTTTATATCCGAAGCGAGTTTTCAAGAAACTGCTCGAGTTTTAGCAAAAGCGGCTCTCCGGAGCCGTATCGATTGGTTGAAAGGACTAAAAGAAAACGTTGTTCTGGGGGGGATGATACCCGTTGGTACTGGATTCAAAGGATTCGTACACCATTCAAATCAACATAAGGGCATTCCTTTGAAAAAAGAAAAAAAAAAGAATCTATTCGAGGAAGAAATGGGAGATATTTTGTTTTACCACAGAGAATTATTTGATTCTTGTCTTTCAAAAAATTTCTGTGATAGATCAAAACAACAATGATTTATGGGATTTAATACAAGAAATTCATCTTTTTTATCTTTTATGTATTTGTTATGGTTATTTAATTTAGTAATAAAATAAAGAAATTAAAAAATAATGAGATAGAAAGGAATTAATGGTTTGGGTTGTATCTCAATGGCCAATCCCCGGTAGAAAAGAAGGTTCCGTTGGAACAAATTTTTATTTTAGAATACCTCATCTCTTTTTATTTATTAAAAAAAAAAAAGAGAAAGTGTGGGGAGAAATGACAAGAAGATATTGGAACATCAATTTGGAAGAGATGATGGAAGCGGGAGTTCATTTTGGTCATGGCACTCGGAAATGGAATCCTAGAATGTCGCCTTATATCTCTGCAAAATGTAAAGGTATTCATATTATAAATCTTACTAGAACTGCTCGTTTTTTATCAGAGGCTTGTGATTTAGTTTTTGATGCATCAAGTAGAGGAAAACAATTTTTAATTGTTGGGACAAAAAATAAAGCAGCTGATTCAGTAGCACGGGCTGCAATAAGAGCTCGCTGTCATTATGTTAATAAAAAGTGGCTTGGGGGTATGTTAACGAATTGGTCCACGACAGAAACGAGACTTCATAAATTCAGGGACTTGAGAATGGAACAAAAGGCAGGGAGACTCGCTCGTCTCCCAAAAAGAGATGCAGCCGTGATAAAAAGACAATTATCTCGCTTGCAAACATATCTGGGTGGGATTAAATATATGACAGGGTTGCCGGATATTGTAATCATCGTTGATCAACACGAAGAATATACGGCCCTTCGAGAATGTATTACTTTGGGAATTCCAACGATTTGTTTAATCGATACAAATTGTGACCCGGATCTCGCAGATATTTCGATTCCGGCAAACGATGACGCTATAGCTTCAATTCGATTAATTCTTACCAAATTAGTATTTGCAATTTGTGAAGGTCACTCTAGCTATATAAGAAATCCTTGATTCATAATAAAGTCAAAAATTTACTTCCTAAACTCTATATCGGTTACTAGATCTTGAATCTCAAAAACAAGTTAAAAATAACTGGGTGGGGATATTATGTAATTAATCGGTATCCTAAATAGAAAATTGAAATTAAAGTAGACAAGTCGAGAAGCGATGGTTGAATCAAAATAATTTTTTTTTCAAGTTTTATTTCTATCAGAGGACAATATGAATGTTCTATCATATTCAATCAACACACTAAAGGGGTTATATGATATATCTGGTGTGGAAGTAGGCCAACATTTCTATTGGCAAATAGGAGATTTCCAAATCCATGGCCAGGTACTTATAACTTCTTGGGTTGTAATTGTTATCTTATTAGGTTCAGCTGCTATAGCTGTTCGGAGTCCACAAACGATTCCGACTGGTGGTCAAAATTTTTTTGAATATGTCCTTGAATTCATTCGAGACGTGAGCAAAACTCAAATTGGAGAAGAATATCGCCCTTGGGTTCCCTTTATTGGGACTATGTTTCTATTTATTTTTGTTTCTAATTGGTCAGGGGCTCTTTTACCTTGGAAAATCATACAGTTACCTCACGGGGAGTTAGCCGCACCCACGAATGATATAAATACTACTGTTGCTTTAGCTTTACTTACGTCAGTAGCCTATTTCTATGCGGGTCTTACAAAAAAAGGATTAGGTTATTTTGGTAAATACATTCAACCAACTCCAATTCTTTTACCCATTAACATCTTAGAAGATTTCACAAAACCTCTATCACTTAGTTTTCGACTTTTTGGAAATATATTAGCGGATGAATTAGTAGTTGTTGTTCTTGTTTCTTTAGTACCTCTAGTGGTTCCTATACCTGTCATGTTTCTTGGATTATTTACAAGTGGTATTCAGGCTCTTATTTTTGCAACTTTAGCCGCAGCCTATATAGGCGAATCCATGGAGGGTCATCATTGATTAGTCTTAGTAAGAGTCTATCTTTTAGTTTCGATCCAGATAATATATGTGTGGCTCAAGATACTTTATCAAGATAATCTCTTTTTTTTAGAGCATATAAATATACAAATATATACAGTATAACAGTATAACGGTAATAGAAAAACGATATTCGAAAAGTGTAAAATAAAACAGAAAGACGTTGGTTAGTCGAGAGGGGGTACCCCAGGTATATGGAATCTAATGACTATTGACTATTAAGTTAATTCTTGCAGATTAGATATTTCGAAAAATGATTCAAAAATCCGATTGAATTAAAAATAGAATCGGCGGTTTACGTTACGTAAGAAACATATGTATATTTTATATTAGCTATTGACAAGTTATATATGAACTAATATTTAATTTGCCCTACTTGAATTTCGATAGAGATACCAACCGAAGTCCTTCAATTTCGTTTATGACTGCGAATTGAATGAATAACCAGCTAAAATAAATAAAAAGATCGAAAAATGATTAATGATTAGAAAAACGAAATGGAAAAACGCAAGTTGTATTGATTCAAAAAGACTCAACAAATAGGAACTAAAAAAGAAAGATGAAGTCTTTCTAATGATCTTTAGTTATTTTGACTGGATTAATATTAGCAATGAAATAATTAAGGCATAATGCATTGGTTGATTGTATCATTAACCATTTCTTTTTTTTTTTTTTGTGTGAGGAACTTATCATGAATCCACTGATTTCTGCCGCTTCCGTTATTGCTGCTGGATTGGCTGTAGGACTTGCTTCTATTGGACCTGGAGTTGGTCAAGGTACTGCTGCAGGACAAGCTGTAGAAGGTATTGCGAGACAGCCCGAAGCAGAGGGAAAAATACGAGGTACGTTATTACTTAGTTTAGCTTTTATGGAAGCTTTAACAATTTATGGATTGGTTGTAGCATTAGCGCTTTTATTTGCGAATCCTTTTGTTTAATCCGAGAAAAAATATGAGAACTACATATTTCTTTTATAGTCTTGGATTTATAGGTTGCTTTTTCACATTATAGTAAAAAACCGCTCCTACACAATTACTTATTCAGTGCGAAAAGAATACACGGGAAGGACTTATTTGAGGATGAAGAATTCGTGTTACCTACTCGCTTTCTTCCTTCCTTCCCCTTTTTAGTTCGAAGGAGAAGTGTTGCAACAAAGGGGGTATTTCGCAATTCACATGAAACCTAGTACCCAATTAGTAATTCTATTCGAATAAGTATTATTCTTATTTGGAATTTTGGAATCTCAATTAAAAAAGAAAATGAATTTCGAAACTATTTTTTATTTATAAGTAGCAAAGAAGTGAAGTGAAATAATACAACGATTTTTTTAGTTTATCTATAAGAGGAGATGATATGAAAAATGTAACCGATTCTTTCGTTTTCTTGGGTCACTGGCCATCCGCCGGGAGTTTCGGGTTTAATACCAATATTTTAGCAACAAATCTAATAAATCTCAGTGTAGTGCTTGGTGTATTGATCTTTTTTGGAAAGGGAGTGTGTGCGGGTTGTTTATTTCAAGAATAGGTTGGATTCAACCAACTGTACCTCTTTTTTCTTTATAATTAGGGC